ACTTTTTGGGAAATGATACAAAGAAAGATCTTTTTGTACACAACAGAAAAACTGTCCCCTGATGAACTGTATAATAATTGGATTTATACCAATGAACAAAAAGAAAAAAATCTAAGCAATGAGTTTGTAAATAGAATAGAAGCTCTAGACAAGGGATCTCTTGCTCTGGATGTACTCGCAAAAAGGACTAGATTGTGTAATGATGAGACTCAAAAAGAATACTTGCCTAAAAAATACGATCCTTTCTTGAATGGACCCTATCGTGGAACAATCCATTTTTTTTTTTCACCTTCAATCATAAGTGAAACTTCCATAGGAAATTCCATAGAAACTGTTTGGATAAATAAGATCCATAATATCCTTCTTGTTACTAATTATCCAGAATTTGAACAGAAAATAGATACGTTTGATAGAAAATCATTATCAACAGAAATTGTTCATTTTTTGAACTTAATCAGTGAATTGTCTGGAGAATCAACATCGAATAAAAATTTGAAAGAGCTTTTTTTATTTCCAGAACAAGGAAGAATTGATTCAAAAGATCAAGTCAAATTTTTCAAATTTTTATTCGATGCAGTTATAACTGATCCCAACGATCAAACAATTAGAAAAAAATCTATTGTAATAAAAGAAATCAGTAAAAAAATCCCTCGATGGTCATACAAATTAATCGACGATTTAGAACAACAGGAGAGAGAAAATGAAGAAGACATGGCGGAGGAGTATCAGATTCGTTCAAGAAAAGCCAAACGTGTAGTGATTTTTACTGATAATCAACAGAATACCGATACTGAAACTAATACCAAAGAGACTAATAATCCTGATCAAGCAGACGAAGTGGCTTTAATACGTTATTCGCAACAATCGGATTTTCGTCGAGACATAATCAAAGGCTCCATGCGCGCTCAAAGACGTAAAACTACTATTTTGGAACTATTTCAAGCAAATATACATTCCCCCCTTTTTTTGGACAGAATAGACAAACCACCCTTTTTTTCTTTTGATATCTCTGGACTGATGAAACTCATTTTTATAAATTGGATGGGGAAAAACACAGAATGGAAAATTTCGGATTATGCGAAGGAAGAGACAAAAGAAGGGGATAAAAAAGAGCAGGACAAAAACGAAGAAGACAAAAGAGAGGAGAAAACACGGATAGAAATAGCGGAAGCCTGGGATAGCATTGTATTTGCTCAAGTAATAAGGGGTTCCGTATTAGTAACTCAATCAATTCTTAGAAGATATATTATATTACCTTCATTGATAATATCTAAAAATATCGGTCGTATGTTATTATTTCAATTTCCCGAGTGGTCCGAAGATTTAAAGGATTGGAATAGAGAAATGCATGTTAAATGCACCTATAATGGTGTTCAATTATCAGAAACAGAATTTCCGAAAAACTGGTTAACAGACGGTATTCAGATAAAAATCCTATTTCCTTTTTGTCTGAAACCTTGGCACAGATCTAAGCTACGATCTCCTCATAGAGATCCAATGAAAAAGAAAGGGCAAAAAGATGATTTTTGTTTTTTAACAGTTTTGGGAATGGAAGCTGAACTACCTTTTGGTTCTCCCCGAAAACGACCTTCCTTTTTTGAACCTATTTTTAAAGAACTCGGAAAAAAAATTAGAAAATTGAAAAAGAATTGTTTTCTCGTTCTACGAGTTTTAAAAGAAAGAACAAATGTGTTTCTAACAATCGCAAACGAAACAAAAGAATGGGTTATCAAAAGCATTCTATTTATAAAAACAAGAATAAAAGAACTCTTAAAAAAAAATCCAATTCTATTTTTTGGATTGAGAGAAGTAGATGAATCGAGTGAAACTAAAAAAGAAAAAGATTTTATAATGAGTAATAGTAATCAGATGATTCATGAATCGTCTATTCAAATTCGATCTATGGATTGGACAAATTATTCACTGACAGAAAAAAAAATGAAAGATCTGACTGATAGAACAAGCACAATCCGAAATCAAATAGAAAAAATTACAAAAGAAAAGACAAAGGAATTTCTAACTCCCGAGAGAAATATTAGTCCTAACAAAAAAAGTCATAATGCTAAAAGATTAGAATCCCCCAAAAATATTTGGCAGATATTAAAAAGAAGAAATACTCGATTAATTCGTAAATCGCATTATTTTATACAATTTTTCATTGAAAAGATATACATAGATATCCTTCGATGTATCATTAATATTCCGAGGATCAATGCACAGCTTTTTCTTGAATCAACAAAAAAACTTATTGATAAATACATTTACAATAATGAAGCAAATCAAGAAAGAATTGATAAAACAAATAAAAATACAATTCACTTTATAAAGTCATTTTCTAATATTCGAAATAGTAATAAGAATTTACAGATTTTTTGTGACTTATCCTCCGTGTCACAAGCATATGTGTTTTACAAATTATCACAAACCCAAGTTATTAACTTGTATAAGTTAAGATCTGTTCTTCAATATCACGGAACATCTCTTTTTCTTAAGAATGAAATAAAGGATTATTTTGGAACACAAGGAATATCTCATTCCGAATTAAGACATAAAAAACTTTGGAATTCTGGAATGAATCACTGGAAAAACTGGTTAAGGGGTCATTATCAATATGATTTATCTCAGATTAGATGGTCTAGATTAGTACCACAAAAATGGCGAAATAGAGTTAATCAACGTTGTATGGCTCAAAATAAAGATTTAAACAAACGGGATTCATATGAAAAAGACCAATTCATTCATTACAAAAAAGAAAATGATTATGAAGTAGACTCATTACCAAATCAAAACGATAATTTTAAAAAACACTATAGATATGATCTTTTATCATATAAATCTATTAATTATCAAGATAAGAAGAACTTATATATTTATGGATCGCCATTAAAAGTAAATAATAACCAAGAGATTTCTTATAATTACAACACGCATAAACACAAATTATTTGAGAGGCTGGGCGATATCCTTATGAATAATTATCTAGGAGAAGCTGATATTATGGATATGGCGAAAAGTCCGGATAGAAAATATTTTGATTGTAGAATTCTCCATTTTTGTCTTAGAAAGACAGTCGATATTGAGGCATGGATCAATATCGATACTGGTACCAACAGTAATAAAAACACTAAGACTAGTAATTATCAAATAATTGATAAAATTGATAAGAAAAGCCCTTTTTATCTCACAATTCATCAAGAAATAAAATCATCCAATCAAAAAAGATTTGATTGGATGGGAATGAATGAAGAAATACTAAGTCGTCCTATATCGAATTTTGAACTTTGGTTCTTCCCAGAATTTGTGCTACTTTATAATGCATATAAAATGAAACCATGGGTCATACCGATCAAATTACTTCTTTTCAATTTTACTGGAACTGAAAATGTTAGTGAAAATAAAAACATCAATATCAATGGAAAACAAAAACAAAAAAGGAATCCTTTTATATCATCGAATGAAAAAAAATCTCTTGAATTAGAGAATCGAAATCAAGAAGAAAAAGAACCCATAGTCCAAGGGGATCGTGGGTCAGTTCTCTCAAACCAAGAAAAAGGTGTTGAAGAAGATTATGCAGGATCAGACATAAAAAAACGTAAAAAGAAAAAGCAATACAAAAGCAATACGGAAGCCAAACTCCATTTCTTCCTAAAAAGATATTTACTTTTTCAATTGAGATGGGATGATTTGTTAAATCAAAAAATCATCAATAATATCAAGGTATATTGTCTCCTGCTTAGACTAATAAATCCAAGAGAAATTGCTATATCCTCTATTCAAAGGGGAGAAATGAGTCTGGATATAATGCTGATTCAGAAAGATTTAACTCTTACAGAATTGATGAAAAAGGGGATATTGATTATCGAACCAGTGCGTCTGTCTGTAAAAAACGATGGACAATTTATTATGTATCAAACCATAAGTATTTCATTGGTTCATAAGACTAAGTATCAAACTAATCCAAAATGCCAAGAAAAAAGATATGTTGATAAGAAGAATTTTGATAAATCCATTGCAAGACATCAAAGGATAACTGGAAATAGCGACAAAAATCATTATGATTTGCTTGTTCCTGAAAATATTTTATCGCCTCGAGGTCGTAGAGAATTGAGAATTCGAATTTGTTTCAATTCAAAGAATAGGAATGGTATAGATAGAAATCCAGTATTTTGCAATGTGCATAATGTAAAAAACTGTAGTCCATTTTTGGATGAGAGCAAAGATCTTGATAGAGATAAAAAGAAATTGATTAAATTGAAATTCTTCCTTTGGCCCAATTATCGATTAGAAGATTTAGCTTGTATGAATCGCTATTGGTTTGATACCAATAATGGCAGTCGTTTCAGTATGGTAAGGATACATATGTATCCACAATTAAAAATTGGGTGATGGGACATTTTTACTATATATATCCTGTACCCTATCTGGTATATGAAAGCAAACAGATGCACACATGCGTTGTCTTACATTCCATTCTGATACATGATACTAATTCAATGACGTATCAATTAGATCTATAAATGAATCAACAGAATTTTCTTATTTTAGGTCTAAATTATTCTCTTTTGTAAGTGCCATCCTTTTGTATCCGTTTGTATCCCTATACGAATCAAATTGAAAATTGGATTCATCGTTAATTAATCTTATTTGATAAAATTAGGAGTTCATAACGAAATTCAGTATACCAGATTAAAATGGCTGAGATTATTATTATTACTGATCGGTAAAATTCATATCTTTAACAAAGAAAAGGGGGGGGATATTTCGTTTTATGGTAAAAAATCCATTCATCTCAGTTATTTCGCAAGAAGAAAACAGGGGATCTGTTGAATTTCAAGTATTCAGTTTCACCAATAAGATCCGAAGACTTACTTCACATTTGGAATTCCATAGAAAAGACTATTTATCTCAGAGAGGTCTACGGAAAATTCTGGGAAAACGTCAACGGCTACTGGCTTATTTGTCAAAGAAAAATAGAGTACGTTATAAAGAATTAATTGTTCAGTTGGATATTCGAGAGCCAAAAACTCATTAATTTGAAGAGCTTTAATTATTTGATTTATTAGATCTTGAATTTTGATGAATTTCTTTTCGTTTTCAGCAATTGATGGAAGAATGAATCGAGGAAAAACCTATGAATGTACCAACTACAAGAAAAGACCTCATGATAGTAAATATGGGTCCTCACCACCCATCAATGCATGGTGTTCTTCGACTCATCATTACTCTAGATGGTGAAGATGTTATTGACTGTGAACCAATATTGGGTTATTTACACAGAGGAATGGAAAAAATTGCGGAAAACCGAACAATTGTACAATATCTGCCTTATGTAACACGTTGGGATTATTTAGCTACTATGTTCACAGAAGCAATAACCGTAAATGCACCAGAACAGTTAGGAAATATTCAAGTACCTAAAAGAGCCAGCTATATCAGAGTAATTATGTTGGAGTTGAGTCGTATAGCTTCTCATTTGTTATGGCTTGGCCCTTTTATGGCAGATATTGGTGCACAGACCCCTTTCTTCTATATTTTCAGAGAAAGAGAATTAGTATATGATCTATTCGAAGCTGCCACCGGTATGAGAATGATGCATAATTATTTTCGTATCGGAGGAGTAGCTGCTGATCTACCTCATGGCTGGATAGATAAATGTTTGGATTTCTGCGATTATTTTTTAACAGGGGTTGCTGAATATCAAAAACTTATTACGCGGAATCCTATTTTTTTAGAACGAGTTGAGGGAGTAGGCATTATTGGTGGAGAGGAAGCAATAAATTGGGGTTTATCAGGACCAATGCTACGAGCTTCCGGAATACAATGGGATCTTCGTAAAGTTGATCATTATGAGTGTTATGACGAATTTGATTGGGAAGTCCAATGGCAAAAAGAAGGAGATTCATTAGCTCGTTATTTAATACGAATCAATGAAATGACGGAATCCATAAAAATTATTCAACAGGCTTTGGAAGGAATTCCGGGAGGGCCCTATGAGAATTTAGAAATCCGATGCTTTGATAAAGTAAGGAATCCCGAATGGAATGATTTTGAATATCGATTCATTAGTAAAAAACCTTCTCCTACTTTTGAATTGTCGAAACAAGAACTTTATGTGCGAGTCGAAGCCCCAAAGGGAGAATTGGGAATTTTTCTGATAGGAGATCAAAGTGTTTTTCCTTGGAGATGGAAAATTCGCCCACCGGGTTTTATCAATTTGCAAATTCTTCCTCAGTTAGTTAAAAGAATGAAATTGGCTGATATTATGACGATACTAGGTAGTATAGATATCATTATGGGAGAAGTTGATCGTTGAAATGATAATTGATACAACAGAAGTACAAGATATCAATTCTTTTTCCAGATTGGAATCCGTAAAAGAGGTCTATGGGATCATATGGATGCTTATCCCTATTTTGACTCTTGTATTGGCAATCACAATAGGTGTGCTAGTAATTGTGTGGTTAGAAAGAGAAATATCCGCAGGGATACAACAACGTATTGGACCTGAATACGCCGGCCCTTTGGGAATTCTCCAAGCTCTAGCAGATGGGACAAAACTACTTTTCAAAGAGAATCTTTTTCCATCTAGAGGAGATACTCGTTTATTCAGTATCGGACCATCCATAGCAGTAATATCAATTCTACTAAGTTATTCAGTAATTCCTTTTGGCTATCACCTTGTTCTAGCCGATCTCAATATCGGTGTTTTTTTATGGATCGCCATTTCAAGTATTGCTCCCATTGGACTTCTTATGTCAGGATATGGATCAAATAATAAATATTCCTTTTTAGGTGGTTTACGAGCTGCTGCTCAATCGATTAGTTATGAAATACCATTAACTCTATGTGTGTTATCAATATCTCTACGTGCGATTCGTTGAGACATAAACTTTTCCTTATTTCCTTTCTTTCTAGGAAATAAGTTGAATGAGTTGAATAGATATCTTCATTTTTTTGTTCATCATTCGAGTTGATGAACTAAATCAGATAGTTATATGAGTGAAAGAAAACAGCTTATAAATTCGCAGTAAAAAGATTGAGTCTCATTTCCTATGTACAAGGGTTAAGGAGAAGTAAACATAAGCAGTAGAGACTGTTTACCCCAAGATTAGTTGACTGTTCATCATAGCTTGAAGCGGGTTCAAAAGATCAACTGTATGAGGTTTTCACTATCATTTGTATGTATTAACATAACAGGGGATTGAGAAAAAATGAGTGGATGGTTAGGAACACAAAGGTACACAAAGGATTAGTAATGGAGATTATGTAAATTATCCAAAGGGACATTTCTGCATAAAAGGAATACTAATTGGGGCTTTAAGTTGGTAGAAATGATCAGGCAGTACTCCCCATCATTCCGATCCAGAGTATGCTCCTATCCACCAATTAAAGAAATAACTATCCGGAACGAAATAATCCTTTACTTTTTTTTAAAGTCCCCTTTTGAGAAAGAAGAATAGCAACGAAAAAAATAGAAAGAATGCAATTACAATAAAAAAA